TGTGAGGATGAGGAAGACCCAGGCACTTATATACTTACATTGGTTAGAGTGCTATTTAAGTATTAAAAATGTGATAAGTTGTAATATATATCTAGAGAAATATATGTTAAAAATGGTGGTAAGTATTTAAGGGGGGAAAATGAAAACGGGGGAGGTGAATAGATATGTGTGGTATTAATACTATATGTCCTGTGACCATTGACTGCCATGCCCATGCCTACCATTATGGGGATGCTCAAGATGCAGTTAAGTCCAGCTACAATTAATGCTCCGGGTCAGGGCCTCAGACGGCCATAGCTGAGTCCAAGCATCCCCGAAAATTAAAAAATACCAAATGTATGACACCACAGTTATGTGTGAGCATGGGCTGATTAGTCATTAGTCCATCGAGATGTCTTATTTAAGAGGAAAGTGTGGGCGATTTTAGATGAGATGGCCCTGAAGAAAGAACCAGATGTCTGATAAAGTTCATTAAATAGCTACCCCCACTATTCATGGGCCCGGAGCGAGAAGAGGGATCCCTGCCAAGCGGGTTGCTGGTTTCACGCGGCATGGTAATTAAGCTCGTGATCTAGTGGACGGGATACGCATGTTGACGAGGTTAGATTTGACTGTATGTGCTATGTACGACACATAACTTAATGTACTATGTACTATCAATAGGTCTTATGTACTTGCTTATATGCATGGACTAGATCAATTAATGTACTATATACATATTATGTCTATCTTACATTAATTTATTGTCCCTGCTTATATGCTTGGGGCAAATCATGTAATGTACTATATACATATTATGTCCTGTAGCATTAATTCTATGTACTACCCCCCCGTTATCATAGTATCGTACATAGCATAATGTATTGTGATGGGTATCAGGGTTATGGAGTTTAAAAATTGAATTGAATGTTTAGGATATTTTATAAATTTGATACTGGGGAAGCTCTTGACATTAATAGTACTATATTGATAACTGTGTCAGGGAATAGTTTAAGTAGAACTTCAGCTTTGGGTGTTGATGGTGGAGCTATAGCTTCTTCCTTGAGCCTTAGGGAGGTTAGTATTCTCCTTCTCTGGTTTACAAGACCAACATATTTATTATACTACAAAGGCTTATTATCATTTTAGGAGGTTGTTTTCGATGCTTCCAGCTACTGGTATTAATACTAAGATAAGGAGGAAATATATAATAGATGCTAGTTGGCCAATGATGATGTAAGGGTGTTCAACTGGTTGGCCGCCGATCCATGTTAGTGTTAGTAAGTCTGCTACTAAGATTCAGAATAGACATTGACTGATTGGTCGGAATATCATGCTTCGTTGTTTGGATGTGTGTAATACAGGTATGAGGATTAGGATTAGAATTGAGAGGATGAGGGCTAATACTCCTCCTAGTTTATTTGGGATAGATCGTAGAATTGCATATGCGAATAGGAAATATCATTCGGGTTTAATGTGAGGAGGTGTATTAAGTGGGTTTGCTGGAGTATAGTTATCTGGGTCTCCTAATAGGTCAGGTGCAAATAATACTAATAGTATTAAGACTAAGATTAGTATAATGGCTCCTAGGATGTCTTTAATGGTGTAGTAGGGGTGGAATGGGATTTTGTCTGCGTCTGATGAGATTCCTGTTGGATTGTTAGATCCTGTTTCGTGTAGGAATAGTAGATGGACTATGGCAAGTGCTGCAATAATAAATGGAAGGATAAAGTGAAATGCAAAAAATCGGGTGAGGGTTGCTTTGTCTACTGAGAATCCTCCTCAGATTCATTCAACTAGGTTTGTGCCGATATATGGGATTGCTGATAGAAGATTAGTAATGACTGTTGCGCCTCAGAAAGATATTTGTCCTCATGGTAGGACGTATCCTATAAATGCTGTAGCTATGGTTACGAATAGAAGAATTACTCCGATGTTTCATGTTTCTAGAAAGGTGTAGGATCCATAGTATAGGCCTCGTCCTACATGTATAAATAAGCAGATGAAAAATATGGAAGCTCCATTTGCGTGTATGTAGCGGATAATTCAGCCGTAGTTTACGTCTCGGCAGATATGTGTGACAGAGGAGAATGCTGTCATTGTATCTGATGTGTAGTGTATTGCTAGGAATAAGCCTGTGAGAATTTGTAGGACTAGACAGATGCCTAGTAGGGAGCCGAAATTTCATCATGATGAGATGTTTGATGGGGCTGGGAGATCAATAAATGCGTTGTTTACGATTTTTATTAGTGGGTGTGATTTTCGGATGTTGGTCATTAGGGTTCTTGTAGTTGAATTACAACGATGGTTTTTCATATCATTAGTCGTGGTTAGATTCCATGCGAGAATAATGATGATGTATATTGTATTTATTTTAAGCATTATTTTTGTGATTGGTTTTGTGGGGTTTTCTTCAAAGCCATCACCTATTTATGGGGGATTGGGTTTAATTGTGAGTGGTGGAGTTGGTTGCGGTATTGTATTAAATTTTGGTGGGTCTTTTTTAGGTTTAATGGTTTTTTTAATTTATTTAGGTGGTATGATGGTGGTTTTTGGGTATACAACGGCTATGGCTACCGAGCAGTATCCTGAGGTTTGGGTGTCTAATAAGGTTGTGTTAGGGGCTTTTATTACTGGGTTGATAATAGAGTTTTTAATAGTTTATTATGTATTGAAAGATAAGGAAGTGGAAATTGTATTTAAGTTTAATGGTTTGGGGGATTGAGTAATTTATGATACAGGAGATTCTGGATTTTTTAGTGAAGAAGCTATGGGTATTGCGGCTCTCTATAGTTATGGTACTTGATTGGTTATTGTGACTGGTTGGTCCTTGTTAATTGGTGTTGTAGTCATTATAGAGATTACTCGTGGAAATTAAATAGGATTATGCTGATAAGGATTGTAATTAGGAAAGAGAGAAAATATAATTTGATTAGGCCTTTTTGGTTTGTTACTATAGTGGATGCTTGTATTTGGATTAGTGAAGTTGTTTTTGGTAAAATGTTTTCTAATCAAATTAAGTCTAGGATGGAGGATGCTGATTTTTGACTTATTGTTAGGTTAATATAAGGGGTTAGGCGGTGTATAATTGTAGGATAATATCCTAATATGTTAGAAAATTTAAAGGTGTTGGATGGGTAATTAAATTTTAGGTTATATGTGATGTTACTAATTTCTAGTGCTAGAATAAAGCCTAGGATTGTAATTGCTAGAGCTGTTAGTTTAAGATAGTATGGTATGGTTATTTGGGGGACTGTTGTTGGGGGGATGTTGTTGGAGATAAGGAATCCTGCGAAGAGGCTTCCTACTAGTAGTCGTTTGATTGAGTTAATTAGGAGGGGGTTATTTTCGTTAATAATAATTAGAGTTGGGAATCGTGGTTGTCCTAGGAGTGCAAAGAAGATAATACGGGTACTATAGATAGCTGTGAAAGAGGTGGCAACTAGTGTCAGTAGGAGGGCTCAGGCGTTGGTATATGACGTGTTGGCGGATTCAATGATTAAGTCTTTGGAATAAAATCCGGTAAGAAAAGGTATTCCTGTTAGTGCGAGACTGCCAATAATTAGGGCTGATGTGGTGAAGGGTATTGCTTTAAATAGGCCTCCTATTTTTCGAATATCTTGTTCATTGTTTAGATTATGAATAATAGAGCCTGAACATATAAAGAGTATAGCTTTGAAAAAGGCGTGTGTACAGATGTGAAGGAATGCTAAATAAGGTTGGTTAATACCGATTGTTACTATTATAAGTCCTAGTTGACTGGACGTAGAGAAGGCAATGATTTTTTTAATATCGTTTTGGGTGAGTGCACATATTGCTGTAAATAGTGTAGTAATAGCTCCTAAACATAGGATGATAGATTGGGCAAATTTGTTATTTTCTGTTAATGGATAAAAACGAATTAGTAGAAAAATGCCTGCTACTACTATAGTGCTTGAGTGAAGTAGTGCTGAGACGGGGGTTGGGCCTTCTATTGCAGATGGTAATCATGGGTGAAGGCCAAATTGTGCAGATTTTCCCATGGCGGCTAGTGTTAGGCCTATTAGGGGTAAGTTTGAGTTTTTTGAGTCTAGTATAAAAATTTGTTGTAGATCTCAAGCATTCAGGTTGGTTAAGAATCAGGCTATTGCTAGAATAAATCCAATGTCGCCGATACGATTATACAAGATTGCTTGTAGAGCTGCTGTGTTTGCATCTGTTCGCCCGTATCATCATCCGATTAATAGGAATGATATGATTCCTACTCCTTCTCAGCCAATGAATAGTTGGAAGAGGTTGTTTGCTGTAACAAGGATCAGTATTGTGATTAGAAATAGAAGAAGATATTTGAAGAATTGGTTAATGTTTGGGTCTGAGTGTATATATCATATTGAGAACTCTATAATAGATCATGTAACGAATAGTGCTACTGGTACAAATATTATTGAGAAATAGTCTATTTTAAAGCTGAGGGAGAGTTTTAGGGTTTGAATTGTTAATCAGTGTCAGTTTGAAATAATTATTTCTTGTCCTGTGTTGATAAATATTATTGTAGGAATTATACTGGTGGTGAAGGCATATAAGATAGTTGTTTTTACATATAGTGGGTAGTTAGGGGTTTTGTAGATTTTGGAGTTTGTTATAATAATTGGTACTGTCAGGAGGATAAGGGTAGTGAGTGTGAGAGAAGAGAATAAGTTTATTACTTTTATTTGGAGTTGCACCAATTTTTTGGTTCCTAAGACCAATGGATAACTACTATCCTTTAAAAGTTTGAAAAAGCCATGTTGTTAATCATGGAAGCGTGAATTAGCAGTTCTTGCATACTTTTTCGGTGAGTGAGAAGGTTATAAGCTTCTATTATTAGATTCACAATCTAATGTTTTTTTAAACTACACTTACAATATAGGGGTCCTAAGATAATTTTGGGGTTTAAGGATAGAAGTAATAGGGGAAAAATATGTAGTGATATGAGTGCATTTTCTCGTGTAAATGAAGGTGTAATATTATTAATGTGGTGGGTGTGTTTTCCTCGTTGAGTTGTAATTAGTATATATAGGGTGTATAGAGCGGTAATCAGTATGTTTAGTCCTATTAGAATAATTGTAATGTTTGATCATGAGAAAGTTGATATGACTACAAATAGTTCTCCAATTAAGTTAATTGTTGGGGGCAGAGCTAAGTTAGTTAGGCTTGCTAGGAGTCATCAGGTAGCTATTAGTGGAAGAAATGTTTGCAGACCGCGAGCTAAAATTATTGTTCGACTATGAATTCGTTCATAGTTGGAGTTTGCCAGACAGAATAATATAGAGGATGTAAGGCCATGAGCGATTATTAGAGCGGTGGCTCCTATATAACTTCAGGGTGTTTGGATGAGGATGGCTACGATAACCAGAGCTATATGGCTAACAGAGGAATATGCGATTAGTGATTTTAGGTCTGTTTGACGAAGGCAAATTGAGCTAGTTATAATTATGCCTCATAGGGATAATATAATAAATGGATATGCTATAAATTCGGTTACTGGGTTTAGGATTAGTGTAATTCGTAGTATGCCATATCCGCCTAATTTTAGTAGGATTGCCGCGAGGACCATAGAGCCTGCGATAGGGGCTTCTACATGAGCTTTAGGTAGTCAGAGGTGAAGGCCATATAGTGGTATTTTTACTATAAAAGCTATTATGCATGCTAGTCATGTAAATACGTTAGATCAGGAGTTTGTTATTGGTTGAACTCAGTATTGAAGGATTAAAAAGTTTAAGGATCCTGTTACATTTTGAATATAGACTAGCGCAACTAGCAGGGGTAAGGATCCTGCTAGTGTATAGAATAGGAAATAGAGGCCTGCGTTTAGGCGTTCTGTTTGGTTTCCCCATCGAGTAATAATGATGAGTGTTGGAACTAATGTTGCTTCAAATAAAATATAGAATAGGATTAATTCTATAGCAGTGAAGGTTATGATTAGGAATAGTTGTAGTAGGATTAGTATAGTAATAAATAGTTTTTTTCGGGTTAGGTTTTCTTTTGATAAGTGTTGTTGACTGGCTATTAGTATTAGGGGTAGAAGTCATATAGTTAAAATTAGTAGTGGCATTGATAAGGAATCTGAGAAAAATATTGGTGAGAAGTTGAGGCTATTATCGTTAAATTGATTTATTAGGAGGAGGCTTGTAAGGCTAATTAGTAGGCTGTATATTGTAGGGTTAATTCAGATTATATTATTTTTTGATAATCAGGTTAGGGGTATAAGTATTATTGTGGGAATAATATATTTTAGCATTGTAATAGATTAAGATTTTGAACATAGTCGGTTCCGTATGTGTTTGATACCATTACTAATAAAGATAAGCCTAGTGCTGCTTCGCAGGCTGCAAAAACTAGTAAGATAATAGGTATTATGCTGGCTAGTGTGAAATGTGTGTTTAGAATTATTAGAGTAGCTATAATGAATAGGGATAATATTATTCCTTCTAGGCATAGAAGGGATGATATTAGGTGGGATCGGTATATTAGCAATCCTGTAAGAGACACTGTGAATGCAATTATAATATTTATAAATACAATGGACATTTGGTAATTATGAGTTTAATCACAATCTAATGAGTCGAAATCATTTATTTTATTTTAAACTAAATACCATATTCTGTTCATTCTAGTCCTTTTTGGGTTCATTCATAGGCTAGGCTTATGGCTAGTAGAGTGATTAGAAATAGGGCTATAGTAAGTATTGTGTTTAAGTTAGTTGTCTGTGTAGCTCATGGTAGTGGTAGGAGTAGTGCAATTTCTAAATCAAATAAAAGGAATGTAATGGCTACTAAGAAAAATTTTATAGAAAAGGGAAGGCGAGCTGATCCTATAGGGTCGAATCCACATTCGTATGGGCTTGTTTTTTCTGAATAGGCATTTAGTTGAGGGAGTCAGAATGCAATAGTAACAAGTAATAAAGCTAGTGTAAAGTTAGTTAAAAGGGCTAATATTAGGTTTATTATTCTTTTTCGGGTTTTACCGAAACTAACTGATTGGAAGTCAGTTGTACTGKTTAATRCTAAAAGAATATGAACCTCATCAGTAGATAGAGACATAGAGGAAAAGTCACACTACGTCTACAAAATGTCAGTATCAGGCAGCAGCTTCAAAACCAAAATGGTGATTAGAGGTGAAGTGATATTTTAGTTGGCGAAGGAAACATACAATTAAGAACGTAGATCCAATGATGACATGAAGACCATGGAATCCTGTAGCTACGAAAAAAGTAGAGCCATAAATGCCATCTGAGATAGTAAAAGGTGCTTCATAATATTCTGAGGCTTGAAGTAGTGTAAAATATACACCTAGTGTAATGGTGATAAATAGGGCTTGTAATATATGATTGCGGTTCCCTTCTATAAGGCTATGATGAGCTCAGGTAATGGAGACTCCTGAGGCTAGGAGGACAGAGGTATTGAGTAATGGTACTTCTAGGGGATTAAGTGGATTGATTCCTGTTGGGGGTCAGCATCCACCTAATTCGGGAGTGGGGGCGAGGCTTGAGTGATAAAATGCTCAGAAAAAACCAGTGAAGAATAGGACTTCAGAAATAATGAAGAGAATTATTCCATAGCGGAGGCCTTTTTGGACTGTTGGGGTATGGTGTCCTTGGAAGGTGCTTTCTCGGATAATATCTCGTCATCATTGATATATTGTGAGTGTATTTGTTATTAGGCCTAGTATTAATAGGGTTGTTGAGTTAAAGTGAAATCATATGATTAAACCAGATGTTATTAGGAGGGCAGATAGTGCTCCTGTAAGTGGCCATGGACTGGGGTTTACTATGTGGTAGGCATGGGTTTGGTGTGTCATTATGTGTTGTCGTGCAGATATAGGCTTACTAAGAGGGTAAATACGTAAGCTTGAATTATAGCTACTGCAAATTCAAGAATTGTTAGTAGGATTAGAATAATAAATGTGATTAAGGCTATTGTAGTGCTAATACTTATTAGTGCAAGGGTAGCTCCTCCAATAAGGTGAATTAGTAGGTGGCCTGCGGTAATGTTTGCTGTTAATCGTACAGCTAAGGCTATTGGTTGGATGAAAAGGCTAATAGTCTCAATGATAATTAACATTGGAATTAGTGGAGTTGGTGTTCCTTGTGGTAAAAAATGGGCAAGTGATGCTTTTGTTTTGTTACGGAAGCCTGTAATTACAGTTCCTGCTCATAGAGGAATGGCTATTCCTAGGTTTATTGATAGTTGTGTGGTTGGTGTAAATGAGTGGGGTAGTAAACCTAGGAGATTTGTTGATCCGATAAATAAGATTAGAGATATAAGTATTAATGCTCATGTTTGTCCTTTGGAATTGTGAATGCTTATTATTTGTTTTGAGATGATTTGGAGTATTCATTGTTGGAGAGAAATAAGGCGATTATTTGTGAGTCGGTTTGACGTTGGGAATAATAGACTGGGAAATAGGACAATTAGAGTAACGAGGGGGAGGCCTAGAATTATTGGGGTAATGAAAGAGGCAAATAGGTTTTCGTTCATTTTTTCTCTCAAGGGGTATTATGTTTTGATATCTTTTTTAGTGTTAATTCTGGATTGTGATAGAAGTTATATTTTGAGATTTTTAGTTGGAAAATAATGAAGAGGGTTAGGAATATAGATAAGATTATAGTGAGTCATGTTGATGTATCTAGTTGTGGCATATCACCAAGGAGAGTGCTGTTCTCTCAGTCTTTAACTTAAAAGGTTAATGCTATTTAGCTTCTTGGTGATGTTATAATATTGATGCGGATCATTTTTCAAAATATTTTAGTGGAACTAATTCAAGTACGATTGGCATAAAGCTGTGGTTTGATCCGCAGATTTCTGAACATTGGCCGTAATATAGACCAGGTCGGGTTGATATAAGGGTTGTTTGATTTAAACGACCTGGAATTGCATCTGTTTTTAGTCCTAAAGAGGGTACGGCCCATGAGTGTAATACGTCTTCTGAGGAAATTAACATTCGAATTGTCATTTCTATAGGTAGAACAACTCGGTTATCTACTTCTAGTAGTCGTAGTTCTCCTGGTTTTAGTTCTGATGTTGGAATTATATAGGAGTCGAAGCTCAGATCTTCATAATCTGTATATTCATAGCTTCAGTATCATTGATGTCCTATCGTTTTTACTGTAATTGATGGATTATTAATTTCATCTATTATGTATAGAATTCGTAAAGATGGGAGGGCAATTAGAATGAGGATAATGGCTGGTAAAATAGTTCAGATTGTTTCTACTTCTTGTGCATCTATTGTACTGGTATGAGTCAATTTTGTTGTTAGTATAAGTGAAATAATATAAAGTACCAGTGAACTAATTAGGAAAACAATTATTAGTGTATGGTCATGAAAGTGCAGTAACTCTTCTATAATGGGTGATGTAGCGTCCTGAAATCCTAGTTGTATGGGATAGGCCATAAAAGATGTACGAGGTTTTCACTCGTTATTTAATCTTGACAAGATTATGTAATAATTTACTAACATCTTATTAATTGAGAGAGACATAGTGGTTATGATGTTGGCTTGAAACCAATAGTAGGGGGTTCAATTCCTTCCTCTCTTATTTTAGGCTAACATATGTAGGTTCTTCAAATGTATGATATGGTGGGGGACATCCGTTTAGTCATTCTAGGTTTGTTGCAGTAAGGTCTACGGTTAGGACTTCTCGCTTGGATGCAAATGCTTCTCAAATAATAAAAATTATTAGTATGACGGCTGTTAATGAGATGAAGGAGCCTATTGATGAAATGGTATTTCATATTGTATATGCGTCTGGATAATCAGAATATCGTCGTGGTATTCCAGATAATCCTAGGAAATGTTGTGGAAAAAAAGTTATATTTACACCTACAAATATAATTGCAAAGTGAATTTTGGCTCATGTAGTATTAAGAGTATAGCCTGAAAATAGTGGAAATCAGTGTACAAATCCCCCTATAATAGCGAAGACAGCTCCTATTGATAATACATAATGGAAATGTGCTACTACATAATAAGTATCATGGAGAACAATGTCGAGGGAGGAGTTAGCTAAAACAATTCCTGTTAGGCCTCCTACTGTAAAAAGGAAAATAAAGCCTAGGGCTCATATTATAGCGGGAGATCATTTAATATTACCTCCATGTAAAGTGGCTAGTCAGCTGAATACTTTTACTCCAGTTGGGATAGCAATAATTATAGTGGCTGACGTAAAGTAAGCTCGAGTATCGACATCTATTCCGACTGTAAATATATGGTGAGCTCATACAATAAAACCTAAAAATCCGATTGATATTATAGCTCATACTATTCCTATATATCCAAATGGTTCTTTTTTTCCTGAGTAATAGGTTACGATATGAGAGATTATCCCAAATCCGGGTAAAATAAGAATATATACTTCCGGGTGACCAAAAAATCAGAATAGGTGTTGATATAGAATGGGGTCACCTCCACCTGCTGGATCAAAGAAAGTTGTATTCAAATTTCGGTCTGTTAATAGTATTGTAATGCCAGCGGCTAAAACGGGAAGTGAAAGAAGAAGTAATACAGCAGTAATTAGTACGGATCACACGAATAGGGGTGTTTGGTATTGTGATATTGCGGGGGGTTTTATGTTAATGATTGTTGTAATAAAATTAATGGCTCCTAGGATTGATGAGACACCCGCTAAGTGAAGAGAAAAAATTGTTAGGTCTACTGAAGCCCCTGCATGGGCTATATTTCCTGCTAGGGGAGGATAGACGGTTCAGCCTGTTCCTGCTCCGGCTTCCACCATAGAGGATGCTAAGAGTAAAAGGAAAGAAGGGGGGAGTAGTCAGAAGCTCATGTTATTTATTCGAGGAAATGCTATATCAGGAGCACCAATTATTAGAGGAACAAGTCAATTGCCAAAACCTCCAATTATAATTGGTATTACTATAAAGAAAATTATTACGAATGCATGTGCAGTAACAATGACATTGTAGATTTGGTCGTCTCCGAGTAGAGTTCCGGGCTGGCCTAATTCAGCACGAATTAGTAGGCTTAAGGCTGTTCCTACCATGCCGGCTCAAGCACCAAATAGTAAGTATAGGGTACCAATATCTTTGTGATTGGTTGAGAACAATCAGCGGTTAATGAACATAGGTAAGATGGCTGAGTAAAGCATTAGACTGTAAATCTAAAGACAGAGGTATAACTCCTCTTTTTGCCAGGCCTTGTGGTGAATTTTCACACTGAATTGCAAATTCAGAGAAGTAGTTTAATTCTGCCGGGGCTTCTCCCGCCTTTTTTTTCTCGCGGCGGGAGAAGTAGATTGAAGCCAGTTGTTTAGGGTATTTAGCTGTTAACTAAAATTTCGTGGGGGAGTAGCCCACCAGTCTAGTGGGGACTTAGTTTAATTAAAGCGGTTGATTTGCATTCAATTGATGTAAGATGTAATCTTGCAGTCCTTATCAGGAATTAAGTAAATTGTACTTGCTTAGGGCTTTGAAGGCTCTTGGTCTGATTAACCTAAATTCCTACTCTAGTACTGATAAAATTGGTGTAAGTGGTAATAGTATGGTAGATAGGATGGTTATTGTTGGTAGAAAGATTATTTGTTTTGTGGTGTGGAACTGTCATTTCATTTTTATGTTATTAGTAGAGGGAAATATTGTTAATGTAGTGGAGTATGTGAGTCGTATGTAAAAGTATAAATTTAGTAGTGCTGTAATAGCTATAAGGGTTGGTAAAATAATGTTATCGTTTTTTGTTATTTCTTGAATAATTATTCATTTTGGTATAAATCCTGATAGTGGGGGGAGTCCTCCTATTGACAGGAGAGTAATGAGGGTTAGAATTGTTATAATAGGTGTTTTATTTCATGTATGTGATAATGATAGGGTGGTTGTAGTTGAGTTTGCTATAAATAGTATAAATATAGTAGATGTCATGATGATGTAGAGGATTAAGTTTAGTAGCGTTATGGTAGGATTATATAGTAAAATTGCTGTTATTCAGCCTATGTGAGCAATTGATGAGTAGGCCATGATTTTTCGTAGTTGTGTTTGATTAAGTCCTCCTCAACCTCCAATTATAATTGATAAGATTGATAGGGTTAAGATTAGGTTTAGGTTAATGGAGGGGGAGATTTGGTAAAGCACAGATATGGGTGCGAGTTTTTGTCATGTTAATAGGATTAGTCCTGAGGATAAGGGAATTCCTTGAGTTACTTCTGGGACTCAGAAGTGAAATGGGGCTATTCCTAGTTTTATTGTAAGGGCCATTGTTATGAGTATAGAGGCTATTGGATTAAATAATTTTATTACAGTTCATTGGCCTGAAAATAGTAGGTTAATAATAACTGCTATTATTAGTAATATTGAGGCTGTTGATTGGGTTAGGAAATATTTGGTTGATGCTTCTGTGGCTCGTGGGTTGTGTTTTTTTATTATAATGGGAATAATAGCGAGCATATTTATTTCGAATCCAATTCAGATAAGTAATCAGTGGGAGCTAATTATAACAATAATAGTTCCTAGTATAATGGTTATAAAAATAATAATGGAGATGGCTGGGTTTATTAGTACGGGAAGGATATAAACCAACATTTTCGGGGTATGGGCCCGATAGCTTAATTAGCTGACCTTACTGTTAGAATTTGGTGTAATTGGAAGCACGGAGAGTTTTGGATTCTCAAGAGTAGGTTCAATTCCTGTGATTCTAGAAATAAGAGGATTTAAACCTCTATTATTTACTCTATCAAAGTAACTCTTTTGTCAGACATATTTCTTATGTTTGTGGGGGAATACTTGATGTTATAATGGGTAGTGATACGTGTCATATGCATAGGGCTAGCGTTAAGGGTAAAAAGTTTTTTCATAATAAGTGTATTAGTTGGTCATAGCGAAATCGGGGGTAGGATGCTCGAATTCATAAGAAACTAACTGTTAGTAGTAGAGATTTAATAGTAAAATTAATTGTGTAGAGTTCTGGTATGTGTGGGCTGTGAAATGCTCCTAGAAATAGTGTTGTTGTGAAGATGTTTATTATGATAATATTTGCATATTCGGCTATGAAGAATAGGGCGAATGGGCCTGCTGCGTATTCAACGTTGAAGCCTGATACTAGTTCTGATTCTCCTTCAGTTAAGTCAAATGGTGCTCGGTTTGTTTCTGCTAGTGTTGAAATGAATCATATTATTGCTAGTGGTCATGCTGGGAAGATTAGTCAGATTTGTTCTTGTGTAATAATTAGTGTGGAGAGGGTGAATGATCCATTTATTAGTAGTACTGATAGTAGAATAATTGCTAGTGTTACTTCATATGAGATTGTCTGTGCTACTGCTCGAAGAGCTCCAATAAGTGCGTATTTTGAATTGGAGGCTCATCCTGATCAGAGGATTGAATAAACGGCTAAGCTTGATATAGCTAATATGAAAAGAACCCCTAGGTTTATATTAATAAGAGGGTAGGGTATGGGTAGGGGAATTCATATAGTTAAGGCTAAGCCTAAGGCTATAATAGGTGCAAGGATAAATATAAAAATTGAAGATGTGGCAGGTCGTAGTGGTTCTTTAATGAAGAGTTTAATTGCGTCAGCAATTGGTTGAAGTAGTCCATAGGGACCTACAATGTTTGGGCCTTTTCGGAATTGTATGTAGCCAAGGATTTTTCGTTCGACTAGCGTTAGAAATGCTACGGCTAGGAGGATAGGGATGATTATTATTAAGATATTAATTATGAACATGTTGTTAAGGAGAGGATTTGAATCTCTGGATATAAAGGTTTAAGTTTTACGCAATTACCGGGCTCTGCCACCTTAACTTGGCCCTTGTCTAGGGCATATATTTGTGAGGTGTAATTAAGATGAAATCATTAATTTGTTTAAGGCGCTCATTTTAAGTTGGCCTTATTTCTCTTGTCCTTTCGTACTGGGAGAAATTCATAATAGATAGAAACCGACCTGGATTACTCCGGTCTGAACTCAGATCACGTAGGACTTTAATCGTTGAACAAACGAACCTTTGATAGCTGTTGCACCATCGGGATGTCCTGATCCAACATCGAGGTCGTAAACCCTATTGTCGATAGGAACTCTTGAATAGGATTGCGCTGTTATCCCTAGGGTAACTTGTTCCGTTGATCAAATTTTTGGATCAATAAGCGATAATGTGGATTTGACTTGTAGGTCTAGTCTTTATAATCGCTCGGAGGATTTCTTATTCTCCGAGGTCACCCCAACCAAAGCTGCTAATCCATAAAGAATGTTTTATCCCTTAGTGGTTTATTTTGTTTTCTTTGGATAAGTTAGCTAAAGCTCCATAGGGTCTTCTCGTCTTATTTTTATATTCCCGCCTCTTCACGGGAAGGTCAATTTCACTGATTGGAAGTAAGAGACAGTAAAACCCTCGTGTGGCCATTCATACAAGTCCCTATTTAGGGAACAAATGATTATGCTACCTTTGCACGGTCAGGATACCGCGGCCGTTTAATAGTTATCACTGGGCAGGCAGTGCCTCCAATACTTGGAATGCTGGAGGTGATGTTTTTGGTAAACAGGCGGGGTTTGTGTTTGCCGAGTTCCTTTTACTTCTTTTAATCTTTCCTTAGTGCACTCCTGTGTCGGATTAACAGTATAATTAATAAATTATTTATAGTTGGATTATTTTTATTTGCTGTTAATAGTCAGAATATTATCAGATACTGACTTACGCTTGTGCATGGAGAAATTATTTCTTGTTACTCATATTAACATTATTGCTTCTATTTATAATAGATTGGTCCAGTATTGGAGCTAGGAGTTGGTTATTTGTTGTTGGAATTAATATTGTTTTATGTTGTTGAGCTTTAACGCTTTCTTAATTGATGGCTGCTTTTAGGCCTACTATGGTATTGTTAGGTCTTACTCTCTAGTTAAGGTTGTATCCGTTTCTAAAAGGCTGTACCTTTTTAGACTAACTTTTAAAAATACAGTGAGGTTTGTTTGAATTTTTGGTATTTTTAAAGCTGAACTTAGATTCATTTCCTGGACAACCAGCTATCACCAGGCTCGTTAGGCGTGTCACCTCTACTTACAAATCTTCTCACTATTTTGCCACATAGATGAGTTGGTTCTTTATAACTGTTCGTAAGTAGCTCGTCTGGTTTCGGGTTACTTAGCTGAAATTCGTTTTGTTAAGTTTTTACTGGTTAATTCATTATGCAAAAGGTACAAGGGTTAATCTTTGCTTTTTTGTACTTTATTTTTTTCTTTCATCTTTCCCTTGCGGTACTTTCTCTATAGCGCCGTGTTTAAAATTTCTATCTCCTATACTTTAAATTGGGAATAAATGTTTTATTTTATTTGGTTTTGGTAGTGGGGAGTGTTATGGGCTAGAATTGGTTCAAGATATTTATAGTATATAAAATCTTCTAGGTGTAAACTAGATGCTTTGTTTAAGCTATATCTTGATTTGTCCAAGCACACTTTCCAGTATGCTTACCTTGTTACGACTTGTCTCCTCTCATATTATTAACGTGTGTAAGTAGGCTTTAGTGCGTTTTGATTATTTGAGGAGGGTGACGGGCGGTGTGTGCGTGCTTCATGGCCTAATTCAACTAAGCACTCTATTCTTAGTTTACTACTAAATCCTCCTTTGGTCATTAATTTCATAATGACTTTCGTGTTGATATTCTTAGGGTAGAAAATGTAGCCCATTTCTTCCCAGTCCATAGGTTACACCTTGACCTAACGTTTTTATGTATTAATAATTATGCTTACTTTTATTCCTTTTTAGGGTTTGCTGAAGATGGCGGTATATAGACTGTATTAGCAAGGACTGGTGAGGTTTATCGGGGTTTATCGATTATAGAACAGGCTCCTCTAGAAGGGTATAAAGCACCGCCAAGTCCTTTGAGTTTTAGGCTGTTGCCTGTAGTACTCTGGCGAATAATCTTGTTTTAGTAATCATTTATGTTTAGGGCTAAGCATAGTGGGGTATCTAATCCCAGTTTGGGTCTTAGCTATAGTGTGTCAGCTTTTTTAGAGTCACTTTCGTAGTTTATTTTTATTATAATTATGGCTTTTTACAGTTTAATTAAAATTTAACTCTATTTGTTATAGCGCTTAAACACGTTTTACGCCGTTTTCCTGTTAGCTTGGGTTAATCGTATGACCGCGGTGGCTGGCACGAGATTTACCAACCCTAATCAATATAACTTAGTCAAACTTTCGTTCATAGCTTAATTTTTGTCACTGCTGTCTCCCGTGGGGGTGTGGTTTAGCAAGGCGTCATGAGCTACAAGTGTGTGCTTGATACCCACTCCTCTTGGTCTTATTGACCTAGAGGGTATTTTCACCGGGGTGTGGATGCTTGCATGTGTAAGTTTATTGAGGGTTAACGGGAAGGCTGGGACCAAACCTGTGTGTTTATGGAGTTATATACTCATCTAGGCATTTTCAGCGCCTTGCTTTAATTTAAGCTACATTAAC